AAATTAAAAATAAAATGTTATGTCTGATTAAAGTAATAAATTGTAAATTTATTTAAGAAAAAAAATTTTTTCTAACGTTATATTTATATATTATAGTTTAAATAAAATATTAAATTGCAAATTTAAAGTTATAAAATTTTTTATTAATATATAAAATTTATATATTATTATAATATATATATTAAACTTTGAAGGCTTATAGTTTAGTTTAACTTAAAATTTTAAAATAAAAATAAAATTGATGATATAAATAGGATCCTAAAAATAAGTGTAGTTTTAGGATTATTAATAAAAAATTTAAAGTTATTTAATTTAGATTTAAATTGAAAGAAAAAGATGGAAGAAATTATTATATTAGTATAAATATAAAGTATAATTAGGGATCTAAGTATAAGTATAATTAAAATAATTAAATAATTAGAGGAGTAGGAAAATAAAAAAATTCTATATCATTTTATAAGAAAAAAGGAAAAAGGAGGAAGACCTGCCATATTAAATATAAAAATTAGAGGTAGAAAATTTAAGTATGTTTGATAATAGTTATATGAAAGAAAATTATTATGAAAAAATATTTTAAAGTAGAAAATTATGTTGAATAATCCTAAAGAAATAAGAGTATAAAATATAAAATATTTAAATCAAATAAAAATTTTAAAATAGATTAAAAATATTATTCATCCTGATTGATTAATGGAAGAGTAGGAAAGAAGAACTTTAAAATTAGTTAAGTTTAGTATTAAATAGGGGGGGAGGATAGAGCATAGAAAGATAATAGAGTAAATTAAAATTAAATTTAGCTTAATTAAAGAAATTATATAAAATGGGATAATTTTTATTATAGTTAATAATAGTAAAAGGGAATGTCAGGTTATAAATTTGGAAATAAGAGTGAGTCAGAGATGAAATGGGGGGATACCTAATTTTATTATTATGGCAGAGATTATGAAAAAATTTCTAATGTTAGAGTATATAAATAGATTGTTTAAGATCAATGAATAAATAATTAAAAAGGAAATGATAGTTTGAATAAAAAAATAAAAGAAAATTATTTTTTTATTTTTAATGGAAAAATTAAGAATAAAGATAAAGAGAAAGTTATTAATTTCTATAAAAAATCAAATTATTAATAAATCTGTAGAAAAGAGGGGTAAAATGGAAGAAAGGAGTAAATTAGTGAGGATAAAGTATTTAGAGAATAGGGTAAAAATAATAATAATATGAGGAAATTAATTAATTTAAAAAATTAATATTAATTAATAAAATTTTTAGTATATAAATATATAATAATATTAAATATATTTTAATGTAAGGAGCATAAAAGTTTTTGAAATTTTTAGAAATAGTTTAATTCTATTATATATAAAATAATTTTGTTATAATGAAAGTATAAGGTATATTATACATAATTTATTCTATCAAAATAATCCTTTATTCAGGCATATCATTAAAAATTTATTTATATAATAAATAAGAGAGTGGGGAGCTCTATATTTAGGGTATGAACCTAAAAGCTTTTTTAGCTTACTTATATTTTTAAAAAATTTTATAGATTTAAAATATATAATTAAGAATTAGTTATTAGTATATGTGAAAAAATTTTAGTTTAAATTAAAATATTTCATTTACATTGAAAAGATTTTATAAAGTAAAAAATTTTAAATATAAAGTTTAAAATTATTGTTAGTTAATAAAAAAAAAATATATAAAATTAAAATTGGTGAGATTTTGTTAATTTTTTACTAAAAAATCCATTAATATAATTAATTTATACTTTTTAATTAATGATTAATTAAATTTATTTAATTTTAAACATTAAGTTTTATTTATATATAAATAATTATTTAAAAGATTAAAAAGATAAATTGAAAATCAAAAAAAGGAATTATTAAAATTTAATTTTATATTAAGTTTTGTATTTTATAATTATTAAGATTTATATAGATTTTTTATAAATTATTATTTTTATTTAATATATTAATAATTTTATTAATTATAAAATATTTTAATATAATTAAAATTATTTAATAATATTTAGTAAATAAAAATCAAATCTATAAAATTTAATTTTTATTTAAAAAATTTATTTTATAATTATAATATAAATGAAACTTTAAAAGTAAGATTTATTTAAATAATAGATTTTATGAAAATAATATTTATATTAATTATATTTATGAGATTAAAAAATAGTAATTTATAGAAGTAATAATAAATTTAGTGCCAGCAATTGCGGTTATACTAAAGTTATAAATAAATTGATAATAATTTAGAGTTAAATATAAATTTAAGATTATTTATGATTAAATTTAATTTTGTATGGTGAAATATTAAAGTTAGATAAAAATTGTATATAAATATGAGTAAATTAAATTTAAAAAATTAAATCAATAAATTAGGATTAGATACCCTATTATATTAATTAAATTATGAAAATTAGAGATTAAAAATAATATAAAAGAAATTTAAATAATTTGGCGGTATTTTAAATAGTTAGAGGAATTTGTTTGTTAATTGATAATCCACGATAGGATTAACCTAATAAATAATTTTATATATTGTTGTTTTAAAATTATTTTAATAGAAATTATATAATTGATAAATTTAAGTAAAATTAAAATTCAAATCAAAATGTAGGGTTATTAGGATAAAAATGAATTACATTTTATTTATGATAAAGTGATATTATAATTTTAATATTGTAATAAAAGAGGATTTAATAGTAAATTTGTTAAATTTAATAAGTTGAAATTTAAATAAAATATGTACAAATTGCCCGTCATTTTCATTAGTTAATGTAAGTGAAAAAAGTCGTAACAAAGTAAGTGTATAGGAATATGTATTTAGATTAAGATAAATTGGGTTAATAAGTTGGATAAATAATTTGAAATTAATAATTTAGATTAATAAAATATCTAATTGTTTATGTAGAAATGTGGGAGATAAAATATTTTGGTAATTAAAATTATAGATTAATTATATAAGTTGGATTGAATAAAATTAAATAATTAAATTAAATTAAAGAGAAAGTAATGTAGATGAATGTATTAAAATAAATAAAAGGAAATTTAAATTGTTGTACCTTTTGTATCAGGGATTGTTAAATTAAGGATTTTAGATATGAAAGTTTTTTTGAAATTAAAAGAGCGAATAAATTATTTTAGTTAATGTGGAATTATTATTAAGAATAATTTATTAGAGAATATATTTTAGTCAATTTTAATGATATCAAGTTTTTTTTTATTAAATTTAATTTATAATTAATTATTTATATTATTTATATAATGATAATAATTTTTATGTAGATATAGTTAATATAATAGATTAGTTAAGTAAGTTATGGGATAAACTATAATTTAAATTTTAAAAAATTAAGGGTAAGAATATAGTGTATAAAAATTATAATAATATTAGTAATAATTTAATTTTATAGAAAAAGTTTAATAATTTATATTATATTTAATAAGGTAAATTTTAAGTTGAAAGATTTAGGGGATTATTTTTAATAGTTTAAAAAAATATTTATTTTAATTGATTATATGAATTAATAATGATAGTATTAGTAGAATAATAAAAAATATTTTTGGTGGTTTTAAATGTATGGGTAAATTATAATAAGGAATTAGGCAAAATTTTTAAATTCACTTGTTTAATAAAAACATGGTTTTTTGATAATAATTTAAGATTGGTCCTGCTCAATGAAAATAGTTTTAAATAGCTGCAGTAATATGACTGTACTAAGGTAGCATAATCAATTGTTTTTTAAATGAAAACTGGGATGAAGGGATTGATGAAATTTAAACTTTTTAATTGTAAATTTTTGAATTTATTAATTAAGTAAGAATACTTAGATGAGATTATGGGACGAGAAGACCCTATAGAATTTTATATATAATTTTATAGATATATTGCTGTAATGATATAGAGTTATATATTTTGTTGGGAGGATGGTTAAATATATAAAACTTTAATTAAAATTTTAAATATAAATTAGTAAATTTTAGAGTGGTTGATAAATTAATAAAAAATTAATTACCTTAGGGATAACAGCGTAATATTTTTAGAGAGTTCATATTAATAAAAGTGTTTGCGACCTCGATGTTGAATTAAGAAAAAAATTAAGCGGAGAAGTTTAATATTTAAGTCTGTTCGACTTTTAAAATCTTACATGATTTGAGTTTAAATCGGCGTGAGCCAGATTGGTTTCTATCTATAGTAAATATTGGAATATTTGTACGAAAGGACTGTATTCGAAAATTAAATTTTAGGTAAAAATTAATTATAAATAATTTTAGAAATTACTTTGGCAGAATAGTGCGTTAAATTTAGAATTTAAGATTAAATATATAGTATTAATATAGATATATAAGTAATAATTATAAATTATGTATATTATTTAGTTTTAAATTTAGTTAGAATTATATTAATATTAGTAGTAGTGTTAGTAGGGGTTGCATTTTTAACATTGTTAGAGCGTAAAATTTTAGGTTATGTTCAATTACGTAAGGGTCCTAATAAAGTTGGATTAGTTGGTATATTGCAGCCATTTAGTGATGCAATTAAGTTGTTTAGAAAAGAATTATTTTATATTATAAAGTCAAGATATTATTTATATTATTTTAGGGCGGTTATTTTGTTTTTTTTAATATTAATTAACTGGTTAATGAGAGGGTATATTACTAATATTTATTTTTTAAATTATTCTTTATTAGTTATTATTATAATTTTAACTATTATAAGATATATATTTTTAATGATAGGCTGGTCGTCTAATTCTATATATTCCTTAATTGGTTCTATTCGTGTAATTTCTCAGGTTTTATCTTATGAGGTTAGTTTTATTATAATTATTTTGATTTTAATAATTTTAAGGGAGAGGTATTCATTTGTGGATTTTATGAAGTGACAGGTTTATTTTTGATATGTTTTAATATTATTTCCTTTATTTTTAGTATTTTTTATTAGAATATTAGCTGAATTAAATCGAACTCCGATAGATTTTGTTGAGGGTGAGTCTGAGTTAGTTTCTGGTTTTAATATTGAGTATTTTAGGGGTGGATTTGCTTTAATTTTTATAGCGGAATATGGAATAATTATTTTTTTTAGTTATTTAGTTTTAGTAATATTTACTAATTTAATATATTCTGTATATATGTATGTATACATTAATGTTATATTATCATTAATTATTTTTATACGGGGTATATTACCTCGTATGCGGTATGATGAGCTAATATATTTGTGTTGAAAAATTATTTTACCTTTTATTTTAAATTATATTATTTTTATTAGGGGATTTAAGATTTTATTGATGTTAGTTATTTATGAAAAAATTAATAGAAAATTTAATTTCTTTAATATGTTTTCAAAACATAAACTTATATCAAGTTCATTAATTATAAAATATTTATTAATGATTATGGGAGAGGAGATTAAATCAAATTTTGTTTAATAATGGTATTATAATAAAATATAGGAAGTATGTAATAGATAAAAATTGTCTGATAGAAACAAAAGGGGGCTCAATAGGTTGGGCCCCCGCTCAGGTTAATAGAATAAAGGTATTGATGAATATTCAAAATAATAATTGGTTAAGGGGAAAAAAGGAGAAAGATGGTATGTGAATTTTTTGAAGGGGCAGGGTGTATAGAATTAAAATTGAGGCTAATAGAGCAATTACTCCCCCTAATTTATTAGGGATAGATCGAAGGATGGCATATGCAAATAGAAAGTATCATTCTGGTTGGATGTGAATTGGGGTGATTATTGGATTAGCAGGAATAAAATTATCAGGGTCTCTAAATATATAGGGGTATTGTAAGATAATAAGTGTAAAAATAATAAGATATATAATAAATCCTAAAAGATCTTTAAAGGAGAAGTAAATATGAAATGGGATTTTATATAAATTTCTATTAGTTCCTAGGGGGTTAGAGGATCCAGTTTCGTGTAGAAAAAAAAGATGTATAATTACTATAAATAGGATAATAAATGGTAGGATAAAGTGAAAAGAGAAAAATCGGTTAAGAGTTGCGTTATTAATTGAGAATCCCCCCCAAATCCATTCTACAATTATTACACCTAAATAAGGAATAGTAGAAACAAGGTTAGTAATAACAGTAGCTCCTCAAAATGATATTTGCCCTCAAGGAAGGACATAGCCTAGGAATGCTGTAGCTATTGAGATAAAAAAGATAGTTACTCCGATTATTCATGTGTGGATTAATTTAAAGGAAGAATAATATATTCCTCGGGCGATATGAGTGTATATACAGATAAAGAAAAACGTAGCGCCATTAATGTGAATATTATGTATTAATCATCCATTGGAGATATTTTGTATAATGTGGATAATTCTATTAAAGGCGTAAAAGGTATTAGGGCAGTAATGAATAGATAAAAAAAATCCACTAATAATTTGTACAAAAAGAAATAATCCTAGTAAAGATCCGTAGTTTCATCAGTAAGAAATATTTGTTGGAGTAGGGAGCTTTAAGAGTGAGGATTTAATTAAATTTATAATTTTATTCATATATGATATTTGTTTAGTAGTAAATTAATTAAGTTTTCGTAGAGAAGAAGATTTGGTAGAACAGATTTTAATAATAGAAAATAGGGTAATTAGTAAGTAAATTATACTTAAAAGAGTAAGGTTATTAAACGGATAGTTAAAAATGTTAAAAATATTTTGAAATAATGGAGAGTTAATATTGAATAGATTATTTGTTTCGAATGTGTAATAGAAGTTATATTTAAATAAGTTTAATAAGAAGATTAATAATATAAAAGTGTTTAAAAATTTATTAATTATTAGAGGTAAAGAGAAGATAAATTTATTTTGTTCGTTAGAGATTAGGCTAGCAAAGTAAAGAAAGATAATTAATAATCCCCTAATTATTATTATGAAAAATATAATAGAGAATATAAAGTTATAGGATTGAGTAGATAGAATTAGGCAAATTATTAAGGCATATATAATTAATGATATAATTAAGGAAATTGGGTGGATGGATTTTATATTAATGAAGAAAAGAATTATTAATAAAATAATTATTGAATATCTTAATAAGTGGGATAATTTTATCATAAAATATTAATAATGAGATGTGGGTATAGTTATTTTTCAAAAAATAGTTTATATAGAATATTAATTTTGGAGATTAAAGGTATGAAATTAAAAATTATTTTTTTGAAGTTTTAATAGGTAGGTATATTTTTAATTTACAAAATTAATGTTTTTTATTAAACTATAAAACTAATTTTTGTTGATATATTATTTTATAGGCAATTGATAATTTTGGTAATATTATTTGTAATTTTTATATATAAATATATGTTGATTTTATTAATATTAATTGAGTTAATAGTTATAAGTATTTCTTTGTTGATATTTTTAATTTTTAGAATAATTAATTTAGAGTTTTATTTAATTTATTATTTAGTATTTAGAGTTTGTGAGGGGGTTTTGGGGTTAAGATTGTTAGTAATTATTGTGCGTTTTTGTGGGAGGGATTTGTATTATATATTTAATATTAGAAAATTTTAGGGTATATGTTAAAATTTTTAATAATAATTTTTTTTATAAATTTTATAATGATTAAAAATAAGATAGGAATGTTTTATTATAATTTAAGATTTTTAATTAGTTTTATAATATTATTTGTTTATATATTTAAAGATTTTATTTGGGGGGGCTTATTTTTATATATAGGGGTTGAGTATTATTCAATTTGATTGGTGATTTTAAGAGTTTGAATTGTAGGGTTAATGATAATATGTTTGGGTGGGTGGAGTAGAGAATTAATATTTATATTTATTAATTTAGTAGTTTTATTAATTATATTTTTTTTATCTATAGATTTATTAATATTTTATTTAATATTTGAGATTAGATTAATTCCTACTTTTTTTTTAATTATTTTTTGGGGGGGAAATATAGAACGACTTAGTGCGTCTTATTATTTAATAATATATATGTTATTAATTTCTTTTCCCTTATTAATTTATATTATAAAAATTTATTCTTTAGGATTAAGATTAAAATTTAGACTAATAATGATAGTAATATATATGTATGATTATAGGTTTGGGGGATTTTTAATAATTTATATGGCTTTTTATATTAAAATACCTATATATGTAGTTCATATTTGGTTGCCAAAGGCTCATGTTGAGGCCCCAGTTTATGGGTCTATAATTTTAGCCGGGATTTTGTTGAAGATGGGGAGGTACGGTTTAATTCGGTTATTAGAGGTATTTACTTATATAAGAATAAAATTTAATTATATAATTTTAAGACTAAGAATTATTGGTAGAGTTATAGTTAGGATATTATGTTTGATTCAGGTAGATATGAAAAGATTGGTGGCATATTCATCTGTGGTTCATATAAATATAATATTATGCGCCCTGATAACAATACATAAGTTAGGTGTATTAGGAAGATATATTATAATAATTTCTCATGGGCTATGTTCTTCGGGATTATTTTATATAGTAAATTTATTTTATGAGCGTAGGGGGAGGCGATTATTAGTTTTTAATAAGGGGGCGATAAGAAAATTATCATCTGTGATATTGTGGTGATTTTTGTTATGTGTGGCTAATTTTTCTTTTCCATTTTCATTAAATTTTTTTAGGGAATTAATAATTTTAATGGTTATTTTAAATTGAAATTTATATTTAATTATATATTTAATAATAATTTGTTTTATGAGGGGGGCTTATTCATTATATTTATTTTCTTATGTTCAGCACGGGTCTAAAAGATATGGTCCAATAAAATTTAATATAAGATTGATTAAAGAATTTGTAGTATTAATTATGCATTTTTATCCATTATTAATATTAATATTAAATTTAATTATATTAATATAAGGTTAGAAAGTAATTTAAGTAGTTTAAAGAAAATATTATTTTGTGGAAATAATGATATACTAATTTAGTATCTTAGATTATTATAATTAATATTTATATTTATTTTATTTTTATGTTTTTAGGTTTTATTTTTATGTTTAATTTGAGTATTTTATTGTATTATTATGATTTTAGAATGATAATGGAGTGGATATTTTTAAGTGTTAGTTCAATAAATATGGAGTTGATTTTTTTATTGGATTGAGTTAGAGTAATATTTATTAGTGTGATTTTTTTAATTTCTTCAATAATTATAATTTATAGGATAGGATATATAGAAGGAGATAAATTTTTAAAACGATTTATTTATTTGGTTATTATATTTATTTTTTCAATAATTTTAATGATTATTAGTCCTAATATTATTAGGATTTTGTTTGGGTGAGATGGATTGGGGTTGGTATCGTATTGTTTGGTAATTTATTATCAAAATTATATATCTTATAATTCTGGTATAGTTACGGTTTTATGTAATCGTGTAGGAGATGTAGGCATTTTAATAATGGTTGGGCTAATACTAGTAAGAGGGGGGTGGAATATTTGATCTATGAGCATGGGAAAATTGTTGTTATTTATAATGTTATTAGCCGCTATTAGAAAGAGAGCTCAAATTCCTTTTTCAACTTGGTTGCCCATAGCTATAGCCGCCCCTACTCCTGTTTCGGCTTTAGTTCATTCTTCAACATTAGTGACTGCAGGAGTTTATTTGATGATTCGTTTTAATAAGTTTTTATTAGGAAGGGGCGTGGGGGCTTATTTATTTTTTTTATCTGTATTAACTATATTAATAGCCGGTATTATGGCTAATGTAGAGAATGATTTAAAGAAAATTATTGCTTTGTCTACTCTAAGTCAGTTGGGACTAATAATAATAATTTTAAGGTTAGGATTTAGGATGGTTGCTTTTTACCACCTATTGACCCATGCTATTTTTAAGTCTTTATTATTTATATGTGCGGGAATTATAATTCATTCTATGATGAATAATCAAGATATTCGTTTGTTGGGAAATTTGAATGAAATTATCCCATTTACTATAATAAGGTTCTATATTTCTAATTTAGCTTTGTGTGGAATGCCGTTTATTTCAGGGTTTTATTCTAAAGATTTAATTATAGAATTAATTTATAGATTTAAAGTTAATGCACTAATGTTAGTATTAATTGTAATTTCATTAATATTTACCGTTTCATATTCGTTTCGATTATTTTATTATTTATTTTTCAATAACTTTAAGTTTTATAGTTATTATAATTTTAGGGAGAGAAAGGTTATAAATATGTCTATGATTAGATTAGTAGTAATAAGAATTTTAATCGGATCTATATTAAATTGAATATTTTTTTATAATTTGTATATTATTCATTTAGATTTTAGGACTAAGTCTGTTACTTTAGTTGTTTGTATGTTAGGTGTTTTCTTAGGGTGGGCTATCAGGGTTATTAGAAAGCATTTAATTAAAGCCTTTAATTTAGTTTATTTTTTAAGGTCTATATGATTTTTAAATTATATATATATATGAGTTTATAACCCAGTGAATAAATTAGGGGGTTATGCATATTATGTGGATAAGATTTGGGTTGAATTTATAAGGAAGAATATAATTTTTTATATTATTCAGTATAAAAAATTTGTATTTAACTATAAGATTTATATGTTTGGTTTTATTATAATTTATTTGGGGTTAATAATGAAATTATTTATTTAATTTAAATAGCTTATAGTATAAAGCACAATATTGAAGATATTGGGAAAATTAGATTAATTTTTAAATAAATTTAAAGTAAATTATTTTTATAATGAAAATATAATGTTTTGGTTAAACTATATTTAAGAGAAGTAATATGAATAAATCATAATTTATGAATTAGAAGTTCATACTAGGTTACTTCAACTAGATTTTTTAAATTTCAATTAAATTATTAACAATAATTTACCTCTTTTTGGTTTTAGTTAATGTATTTCTTAGATTATAGATTTAATCAATTTTTAAGTCGAAATTAAATGTAAAGTTTTACTTTAAGAAAGTAGGTAAGTATGAGATAGTGGGTATAAAATATATATATTATTGTAATATAATTTTTAAATGCAATTTAAATGTTATAATTTAACTAATATTCTTTGGTAAATTAAATTTTTCAATCAATAGATTTTTCTGAATATTCAAAGTATAGGCCAAGAAGTAGTATAATAAGAATTAATAACGTGGATAGGATTATTGGGATGTTAAAAAATTTGAATAAAAAAATTAAAGGGATTAATAGGGTGATTTCAATATCAAAAATTAGAAAGATTAGTCTAATTAGAAAAAATTGAATACTAAAAGGGAGACGATTCTTAGAGATTGGGTCAAATCCACATTCAAAAGGTGAAATTTTTTCTCGATCCTGAAAAGATTTTTTTGAAATTAAAAAATTTAATATAATTAAAATTATAGAAATTGAGAGAAGAATGATTAAAATATAAATTATTTGGGTTATTATTTATATTAAATATGAATATTTAAATATTTTAATTGGAAGTTAAATGTAATAGATTTATACTATATAAATAATAGTTAATAGTTTAGTATCTTCATCAGTAGATGGAAATATATAAGAATAATCATACTACATCTACAAAATGTCAATATCATGCAGCTGCCTCAAATCCAAAGTGGTGAAGTCTGGAAAAGTGAGATGATTTTATACGTATAAAACAAGTAAGTAAAAATAAAGTCCCAATGATTACGTGGAGTCCATGAAATCCCGTTGCGATGAAGAAGGTAGACCCATAAATTGAATCTGCTAGAGTAAAGGGGGACTCAATGTATTCAATTAATTGAAGGAGGGTAAAGTAAATTCCAAGAATAATTGTTAAAAATAATCTTTTTTTTCTTTCGGAAAAGTTTATGTTAAGTATGGCATGGTGGGATCAAGTGATAGTAAGGCCTGAGGAAATTAGGATGATTGTATTTATTAATGGGATGTCGAATGGATTAAAAGGTTTAATTCCTAAGGGGGGTCATAATTGGCCGATTTCTATTCTAGGCGATAAGGAGGAGTGAAAGTATGCTCAAAAAAAGGAGAAGAAAAAAAGTACTTCAGAGATAATAAATAAGATTATTCCTAATCGTATACCGTGGTATACATTAATAGTGTGTCAACCTTGGAAAGTGGATTCTCGGATTACATCTCGTCATCATTGGTATATACAAAGGAGAGTGCATGGGATGGTTAGAAGGGTAAAATAATTTATTTTGTGGAATCATCTGATTGTACAGATTAGGTTGTTGAATAGTCTAAAAGAGATAATTAGTGGTCAAGGTCTGGGCGATACAAGATGAAATGGGTGATTTTGTTTAGTCATATTAAAATTAAATTTCTCTTCTGTAAAGGGTTGATAGGATGGAGAATACGTATGCTTGGATTATAGATACAGCAATTTCTAGGGAGTAAAGTAAAATTTGAGAAAAAATTATAATTCTTAATATAATAATATTGTTAATAGATTGACCAGAGGACCCTAAAAGAGATAGTAATAAATGTCCTGCGATTATATTAGCTGTAAGACGAATAGCTAGGGTGAATGGTCGAATAATTAGCCTAATAGTTTCAATAATTGTTATAAATGGCATTAGTACAACTGGAGTTCCCTGTGGAGTTAGGTGAGTAAATAAATCATTAATATAATTTAAAATTCTATAAGATATTATTGATAGTCAGAGTGTTAGTGATAGGGACAAACAAAAATTTATGTGTCTAGATGCAGTAAAGATATATGGGAATAATCCTAAAAAATTATTAAAAAAAATTAGTAGTAGTAGACTTATAAATAGGATGATGTTAGAGTATGAATAATGGATTAAGATTTTAAATTCATTAAATATATAGTTAATTAAGATAGATCAAGAAAAGGTTAGACGTGATGGGATTAGTCAAAATTTAAGTGGGAGGAATAGGAATAGTAAGAATAATCTTAATCAGTTTAAGGAAAAATTTATAGAGGTTGATGGGTCAAAAATAGAGAAAATATTTATTATCATTTTCAATTTCAATAGCATGGGGCAGATAATTTAGATTTATTAAAGGTTAGAGAGGGGAGGTAGAGGAAGTAAATATAACTAGAACAAATAATTAGGAGAGTGATTGTGAGGATAATTATTATTATTCAAAATAGGGGTATTATCTGAGGTATTAAAGAATATTTAATAAATATTAAATTATTTTAAATTGACATTTTAAGGTTATAAAGATTAACTAATTCTTTAATTGTAATTTGTCCATTAAAAATAGATAGTTAATTCTATTATACATTGATTTAAAAAATCAATACTTACATATTCAGTCATTTAATGAGGGGGCAGGGGGTTAGTTATTGTTAATTATATTTAGTAATCAGTTTTTAAAGTTGGGGAAGTTAGTTGATTCCACTGCAATGGGTATAAATCTATGATTAATACCACAGATTTCAGAACATTGTCCAAAATAGATTCCTGGGCGGTTAATAAATATTGAAGTTTGATTAAGACGTCCGGGGGTTGAGTCTATTTTAATTCCTAGGGAAGGGAGGGTTCATGCATGAATAACATCCATAGAGGTGGTTAGAATACGAATAGGGAAGTTAAAAGGTAGAATACATCGGTTATCAACATCGAGTAGGCGAAATTCATTGTCCATTAATTGATCAGAGGGAATTATAAATGAATCAAATTCAATAGAGGGGAAATCAGAGTATTCATATCTTCAATATCATTGATGTCCAATAGATTTAATTGAAAGTTTATTATTATGGATTTCATCAGTTAAATATAAAATTTTAATTGATGGTATAGCAATAAAAATAAGGATAAATATAGGTAAAATTGTTCAAATTAATTCAATAGAGTGTCCGTGAAGAAGATAGCGGTTAATAAATTTATTGTTAATTATTAAAATTATAATAAAAAGAATTAAGATGGTAATGAAGAGTAGAATGATTATAGTAAAATCATGGAAGAAAATTATTATATCATAGATGGGGGAATTAGAATTTTGAAGAGCAATTAATCAGGTATTTATTTTTAATAAAAGAGTTGGTTTCTTTATTTAAGGAATTTAAATCCATTGCACTAATCTGCCATATTAAATAAATTGATGGAATTTCATTATATCTGTGATTAAGGGGTGGATAGAAGTTTTGTCATTCTAAAGAAGAATTTAAAAAAAATATATTAATAATTTTTCGTTTAGAAGAAAGTGCCTCTCAGATAATAAATATTATAATTGTGAGTCTTAAAATAGAGATTAGAGATCCGATTGACGAGATAATATTTCATCCTAAAAATGTATCGGGGTAATCCGAATATCGCCGAGGTATGCCCCTAAGTCCGAGGAAATGTTGGGGGAAAAATGTTATATTTACTCCAATGAATATAGATAAGAATTGAATATTTAAGTAAAAATTATTTATTGAATATCCTGAGATTAATGGAAATCAGTGAATAAATCTAGCAATAATAGCGAATACTGCTCCTATAGATAAAACATAGTGAAAATGGGCTACAACGTAGTAAGTATCATGAAGAATAATATCAATAGATGAGTTAGAAAGTATAATTCCTGTTAATCCTCCTATAGTGAATAAGAAAATGAAACCTATCGATCATCAGAGTGTGGGGTTATAGTTAATTTTTATTCCGTGGAGAGTGGAAATTCATCTAAAGATCTTAATTCCTGTGGGAATAGCAATAATTATAGTTGCTGAGGTAAAGTAGGCTCGTGTATCAACGTCAAGGCCGATAGTGAATATGTGATGTGCCCAAACAATAAAACCTAAAAATCCGATAGCGATTATAGCATAAATTATGCCCAAAGATCCGAAAGTTTCTTTTTTTCCTCTTTCATTTATAATAATATGGGAGATTAGTCCAAATCCGGGGAGGATTAAAATGTAAACTTCTGGATGTCCAAAAAATCAGAATAAATGTTGGTATAGAATGGGATCTCCTCCTCCTGAGGGATCGAAGAAGGAGGTGTTTAAATTACGGTCAGTTAGTAATATTGTAATAGCTCCTGCAAGAACTGGGAGTGAAAGTAAAAGAAGAATGGCTGTAATAAGGATAGATCAAACTAGTAGGGGGATTTTATCTATAGTAAAATTTTTATGGTGTATGTTAATGATTGTAGAAATAAAATTAATAGCTCCTAAAATTGATGATATTCCGGCGATATGTAAGGAAAAAATAGATAGATCAATAGAGGCCCCTCTGTGAAAAATATTGGAGGCTAATGGTGGGTAGATAGTTCATCCTGTTCCTACTCCTCTGTTAATAAATCTTCTGATAAGTAAAAGAGTTAGAGAAGGTGGCAGAAGTCAAAATCTTATATTATTTATTCGAGGATAGGCCATATCGGGGGACCCAAGTATTAAGGGCACTAAGAAATTTCCAAATCCTCCAATTATGAAGGGCATAACTATAAAAAAAATTATAATAAAAGCGTGTCTAGTAACTAAGGAGTTGTAGATTTGATCATTATTAATTAGAGAATTACAAGATCCTAGTTCTAATCGGATGATTATTCTTATAGATGATCCAATTATTCCTGCTCAAATTGCAAGAATAAAATATAAAATTCCAATGTCTTTGTGATTTGTTGAAAAAAGTCATTTATTCAT